AATCAAGTTATTGAATATTTTAAATAAATCCCGAAATTCAAAACTCCCTGTTGTCCAATAAAGACCTAAAATCCCTAATAATAAACCAAAATCCCCCACGCGATTAGTTACAAATGCCTTTTGACAAGCATTTGCCGCAGTAGGTCGAGTGAACCAAAAACCTATTAATAGATAAGAACACATTCCAACCAATTCCCAAAAAATATAAATTTGGATCAAATTCGAACTAGTAACTAATCCCAACATTGACGTATTGAACAAACTCATATACGCAAAAAATCTCAAATATCCTTGATCGTGAGACATATAATTGTCACTATAAATAAGAACCATAATTCCAACAGTCGTGATTAATATTGACATAATACAAGTAAGTGGATCGATCAAGTAGCCCAACTCTAAAGAAAAAGCATTATTGATAGTCCAAGACCATACATATTGATAGATATAACTACTATTTATTTGATCAATAGATAGATAAACTGAAAAAATCATAACTATACTTAACAGTAAAATACTCGGAAAAGACCACATACGTCGAAGGTTTTTGGTTGCGGTCGGAAAAAGTAGAAGTCCCACTCCTATTAAGATAGGAATTGGAAGTGAGATGAAAGGTATGATCCATGAATATTGATACGTATATTCCATAAAAAAAGTATATTTAATTCCTAATTTATTTTTCTGATTCACCAGCTCTTATCTCTTTTCAAAAGGATCAGTTAATAAAAAATTTGAATATCCAAAACAGAAATCGAATTTTCTTTTTCTAGTCTTAATTATTCTTAATTTTTTGCCAAATACTTAAAATATTTCAAGTCAGGAAGTTAGAATTGTTCAAATAAGATGATCCACTGAAACTATTAATGAACACACCTATTTATTTTAAGTCAAATTTTTTGACAATATAGAAACTGCAAATTTTCTTTATTATTATTATTTAGTATGCATTACAAAAATTTCCCGCTATAGAGCAAGAAGGAATAATTAGACGAAAAACACTATTTAATTTTGGTATCAATCATAAAAGCCAGTCTACAAGTGGATCCAGTAAAATAAGACTTCTTTGTATTAAATTCGTTTATTACGAATCATTAAACAATTCATTTTTTTTTTACAAAATAACATTTTATATATTTTTTTTGTTTCTAATCGAATAATTTTTCATTTTGATAGCTATATTAGGAGTATACTATAATTTATAGAAAAAATAGATAATAAATAGTAAAGAACAATTCCTTTTGAACACTAGATGTCTTTCACATCCAATTATAGTAATGAATAATCAATTCTAATTTTTTAATGGCAGTTCCAAAAAAGCGCACTTCTATATCAAAAAAACGGATTCGGAAAAATATTTGGAAAAGCAAAGGGCGTCGGGCAGCGTTGAAAGCTTTTTCGCTATCACAATCTATTTCAACGAGGAAGTCACAAAGTTTTGTTTTTGAGAAAAATCAACTAAATAATGAAAGATTGGAAGAATCAGAATCGGTTTGACTCAAAAAAAAGTCTAGTAGAAGTTCGTTTATAATTTTGATTATTTAAATCAAATTTTTTTATATTATAAAAATTTATTATTATATATTATTATATAAATAATAAATAATTGAATAATGTAATGTAAATTTATTAAAAAAAAATTATCACTAAAAAATATAGATTCAAATAAAAATAAACATTTTTTTTATCAAAGCAATTATTGGAATTTCCTAATGTTTTGAGCGGATGAATATGAAATTCCTTTTTTTCGGGTATGTAAAAAAAATAAGAAATCTTTTGTTTACTCAATTATAAAATTGAAAATGGTATTTTTTTCTTGTTCAAAGAATCAAAAGAAATACACGGGTTGACCTTTCTTTTTCATATCTTTGTTTTATCATTTTCGGGATGGGGAAAATACGAATCCCCATCGCCCCAATAAACGAAAAAGTTTTTATTGATTTTTTATTTTATTATATATTTTCTATATTCTAGAATATAGAAAATATATAATATCTAATCAAATAGTAAACTGAAATTCTTTATTAAAAATTTAATGAGACGGACGTTAAAATGATGACATTAGTGGATTAAGTTAAAACCGTATTTTTTCATTCTATGAACCCTTATTTCTTTTCTCGAAATCATTATTACTATTATAGAATATATCCCGCCGAATACATAATTAAATTGGTTTGCAAAATCCTCTAAAATCAAACTATTATTAAATTAATAAAATTTATTCTAATTATATTTTTTCAATCTCGACGAGTGAATAATAATAGGTTATTATGATTTCGAGAAAGCCGCTATGGTGAAATCGGTAGACACGCTGCTCTTAGGAAGCAGTGCTAGAGCATCTCGGTTCGAGTCCGAGTAGCGGCATGCCATTTTATATTATAAAACAAGTTCTATAATATAATTAATTCACGTCCCCGATATTAATTCAAATAATTGAATTGAGGGACCTTTTGAAATTTTTTTTATGATATTTTCAACTTTAGAGCATATATTAACTCATATATCTTTTTCGGTCATTTCAACTGTCATTACAATTCATTTGATAACCTTATTAGTCGATGAAACCGTAGGACTCTATGCTTCGTCAGAAAAGGGTATGATAGCTACTTTTTTCTGTATAACAGGATTATTAGTTACTCGTTGGATTTATTTGAGGCATTTACCATTAAGTGATTTATATGAATCATTACTATTTCTTTCATGGGGTTTCTCCATTATTCATCTATTTACGTATTTAAAAAAATATAAAAACCATTTAAGTGTAAGCGCAATAACTGCACCAAGTACGATTTTTACCCAAGGTTTTGCTACTTCAGGTTTTTTAACTGAAATGCATCAATCCCCACTATTAGTTCCCGCTCTCCAATCTCATTGGTTAATGATGCACGTAAGTATGATGGTATTGGGTTATGCATCTCTTTTATGTGGATCATTATTTTCAGTAGCTCTTATAGTGATTACATTTCAAAACTCTATAAGAATTTTTGGTAAAAACAATCATTTATTAAATGCGTTATTTTCCTTTGATGAGATCCAATACATGAACGAAGAGAACAATGTTTTAAGAAACACTTATTTTTTTTCTTATAAAAATTATTATAAGTCTCAACTGATTCAACAATTAGATCATTGGAGTTATCGTATTATTAGTCTAGGGTTTATCTTTTTAAGCATAGGTATTCTTTCAGGGGCCGTATGGGCTAATGAGACATGGGGATCTTATTGGAATTGGGATCCAAAAGAAACTTGGGCATTTATTACTTGGACCATATTCGCAATTTATTTACATACGCGAACAAATAAAAATTTTGAAGGTGTAAATTCTGCAATTGTGGCCTCTATGGGTTTTCTTATAATTTGGATATGCTATTTTGGGGTCAATCTATTAGGGATAGGGCTACATAGTTATGGTTCATTTACATTAACATCTAATTGAATGAATTCAAGAAAGGGCCTGACGAACACAAACACGGGAGAGTATAGATAAGAAAACTGTGTGTAAGACATCGAGAACCCTTTGAATCACTACATTACTTGATTCAAATGGTTCTCACAAAACCCAAATGTATGAGGAAGTCCAATTCTTTTTTTTATTTAACTTAAAATTAAGAAAAAAGACTTCTTTTTTTATTGTGCAACGAACGATTAAAAAAAAATTATTAATTATTATATTATTGCTGTTTTATTTTTTTTCCGAAAACTATCTAGCAAAATAATTAGATAAAAGAGCTTCGACCTTGTCAACTGATAGTGAGAAAACAAAATCTGGATAAATACCAATACCTATGACAGGTATAAGGATAGAGATCGCAACAAACAACTCTCGTGGTCCCGAATCAAAAAAATAAGAATTTTGAACATTAAAAAGCTTGTATCCATAGAACATCTGGCGTAACATAGATAATAAATAAATGGGAGTTAATATGATTCCAATTGCCATTACCAAAGTAATTAGTATTTTTGTCATTAAAAGATATTTTTGGCTGGTAATTATTCCAAAAAAGACTATTAATTCTGCAACAAAACCGCTCATACCCGGCAATGCAAGGGAAGCCATCGATAAGATACTAAAAGTCGTGAATATTTTTGGAATTGGAATAGCCATTCCGCCCATTTCATCGAGATAAACAAGACGTATTCTATCATAACTTGTTCCCGCCAAGAAAAAAAGCGCAGCGCCAATAAATCCATGAGAGATTATTTGTAAAATAGCTCCATTGAGTCCCGTATCGCTTATAGAACAAATTCCTATAATTATGAAACCCATATGAGAGACGGAGGAATAAGCGATTCTTTTTTTTAAATTGCGTTGACCCGAAGATGTTGAAGCTGCATAGATTATTTGAATTATGCCTACTATGATCAACCAGGGTGAAAAAATAGAATGGGCGTGGGGTAATAATTCCATATTGATCCGAACCAATCCATATGCTCCCATTTTTAATAAGATTCCGGCTAGAAGCATACAAGTACTGTAATGTGCCTCTCCGTGGGTATCTGGTAACCATGTATGTAAGGGTATAATCGGTGATTTGACAGCAAAAGCAATAAGAAATCCGATATAGAATATTATTTCCAGTGCTATAGGATACGATTGATTAGCCGATGTTTCAAAATTTAAAGTTGGTTCATTAGAACCATATAAACCGATACCCAGAACTCCCATTAACAAAAAAATGGAACCTCCCGCAGTGTACAAAATAAACTTTGTAGCTGAATACAACCGTTTCTTTCCTCCCCACATCGATAGAAGTAGATAAACGGGAATTAATTCTAACTCCCACATGATAAAAAATAGTAAAAGGTCTCGAGCAGAAAATGATCCTATTTGACCGCTATACATTGCTAACATTAGAAAATGGAATAATCGGGAATCTCGAGTAACTGGCCAAGCCGCTAAAGTAGCTAAAGTGGTGATAAACCCCGTCAGTAAAATGGGTCCTATGGAAAGTCCATCGATTCCCAATCTCCAGTAAAAATCCAAAAAAGGGATCCATTTATAATCCTCTGTCAGTTGGATTAATGGATCGTCTAATTCGAAATGATAACAAAATGCATAGGTTGTTAGAAGGAGCTCGAGTACACAGATACATATCGTATACCATCTCATTACTTTATTTCCTCTATGAGGGAAAAAGAAAAGTAATAAACCCGCAAATATTGGAAAAACTACAACTGTTGTTAACCAAGGAAAATAATTCGTAGTAAAAACAAGATACACTTGGACTAAAAAAACCCATGTTCGAAAATGAAATAAAAAAAAATATATATATGTATATTTATTTTCGAGCACGAGTTTTTGTCGGTAAAAAAGAAATCAAATGGATTCAAGGGGGCTTTTCGAGAACGTATCAATAAGCTAGACCCATGCTTCGAGTTGTTTCATGCCATAAATAAACGCGAACACTCAAGAAATCCGTCGGACAGGCAGATTCACATCTCTTACAACCAACACAGTCTTCTGTTCTTGGAGCCGAAGCTATTTGCTTAGCTTTACATCCGCCCCAAGGTATCATTTCTAATACATCTGTGGGGCAAGCTCGGACACATTGAGTACACCCTATACATGTATCATAAATCTTTACTGAGTGTGACATTGGATCTAGAATTCTTTTTTAAGACTATAAATTTTCGATCGAGTAAATTTGTAAATGAATTATATATTTAGATACCAGATGAGTCAATAATTGATCAGAATTTTTATAATCAATCTACTTTCAGATTAACTCATGCGATAGGACCAAGATACTTTGATTTTTTACGTTTTCGCAAACATGATCATGGATTACGTATCATACAGATAATTTGACTTGATGAATATCAGAATTTATCCGATAAATAAATACTACTTATTCAACAAATTCGATTGATTGATACGAGTTGATTTTCTGTTACGATAAATTGACGAAACAATAGCTGGGCCAATAGCTGCTTCAGCGGCTGCAATAGCTATAACAAAAATTGAGAAAATATTCCCTTTTAATTGGCGACTATCAAAAAAATCAGAAAATGTTACGAAATTCATATTAACTGCATTCAGTATAAGCTCAAGACACATAAGGGCCCTAACCATATTTCGGCTCGTGATCAATCCATAGATACCGATAGAAAATAAATAGGCACTTAGAATAAGTACATGTTCGAGCATGATTGACCAACTCCTTATCAATTCCGATTCATTTCAATATGAACAAAAATGTAATAGATTCAATTCAATTGACAAAAAAAAAGTACAGAACAAGGGAATATATTGGTAATCGATCGAATAAAAGAATTTTTATTTTAGACAGAAACAATCTTCAAATAGAATTGAAGGGGAATGTGTGCGATAACATAGAACAAAGTTTAATTTATGCTATTTCTAACTAAAGATTTATTACTGGCGAGCCACGGCAATTGCGCCGATCAAAGCAGCTAAAAGGATGATCGAAATTAGTTCAAATGGAAGAAAAAAATATGTTGATAAATGAATTCCAATTTGTTGACTATTACTTATTAAATCTGGCTCTAGAATCTGGTTTGATCTTGTAGTCCAAATAATCCCATACCATGACGTATCTACAATAGTAGTCATTAGTGAAACAAAAATACTTGTACAAACCAGAAAAGTAACTCCATTCCCAACGGTCCAAAGATTCAAATCTTTGGAATATTCTGAACCCTTCATGAACATCACAGCAAATATGATTAAAACATTTATAGCTCCCACGTAAATAAGGAGTTGCGCGGCAGCTACAAACTGGGCGTTTGCTAAAATATAGAATAAGGATATAGAAACAAGAACCAGTCCCAACGAAAAAGCAGAATAAATGGAGTTATTAAATAATAGTACTCCCATACTTCCTAAAATAAGACCTGATCCCAACAAGACTACAAGAAAATCATGTATCGGTCCAGGCAAATCCATTATATGTAGTAAAAAAAGAGATAAAAAAATCTAAATGTTTTTCATGACCTTATTGATCTGACCAGGAAAAAAAATGGATAATCAATTCCTAATTAAATCTTAAGGGGTGTGAATTAATGTAGGTACAGTTATTGTATTAGTATTAATCTTAGTCTTGATCTGAAAGAGTATAGTAGATTGAAACTATATATTTGGAAATATATAGTTTCAATCTAAATTAAGCTGCAATTCTCATGAATCAATAGTTTGTATTTGTAGGTAGTGATCAAACAAACAAAACGAAAGAAACCTCATTTCTTTAGATCAAAACGGAACCTTAGTAATTTCCAATTACTCTTTAATCAAGGGATTTACTTATTTTAGACTTCAATTTGAGGCGAATTCAGAATTGTTCTAATTGTATAATCATCAACTACTGACATTGGTAAACGACCCAAAGAAATTTGATTATAATTCAATTCGTGACGATCATAAGTAGAAAGTTCATATTCTTCAGTCATTGATAAACAATTTGTTGGACAATATTCAACGCAGTTACCACAAAATATACAGATCCCGAAATCAATACTGTAATTAAGCAATCGTTTCTTTCGAATATCCGTTTCCAATTTCCAATCAACAACGGGGAGATCTATAGGACATACACGAACACATACTTCACAAGCAATGCATTTATCAAATTCAAAATGGATTCGACCGCGGAAACGCTCCGATGCGATTAATTTTTCGTAAGGATATTGAATAGTTACAGGCAAACGATTTGCATGGGATAAAGTAATAATGAAACCCTGACCAATGTACCTTGCAGCTCGTACTGTTTGTTGACCATAATTCATGAACCCAGTTACCATAGGGAACATATTGTAATATCTCTAAAGAATTTTATGTTTGTTTCTTTCTCTTGTTTGAGCAAGTCGTGAATATAGAATATGGTATTCCTTTACAGTGAAAAGAGTTGAAAGGAAGTTGTTAATAATAGATTACCAAGAGATATAGGTAAAAGAAATTTCCATCCGAGATTTAATAGTTGGTCTATTCTTAGTCGGGGTAAAGTCCATCTTGTTGCTATAGAAATGAACAAGAATAAATAAGTTTTAGCTAATGTAATAAAGATACTAATTGTCATTCCAAAGACTTCATACGCTTTATTTATTTCAAAAAGTTCATAACCGAATATGTATGGAATAGAGATATCCCAACCACCCAAGTAAAGAACCGTTACAAATAACGAAGAAACTAATAGATTTAGATAGGAAGCAACATAAAATAAACCAAATTTGATACCCGAATACTCGGTTTGATAACCCGCTACTAATTCTTCTTCCGCTTCTGGTAAATCAAAAGGTAATCTCTCGCATTCTGCTAAGGAAGAAATTAGAAAAATAACAAACCCTATAGGTTGACGCCACAAATTCCACCCCCAAAAACCATACTTTGATTGAGCCTCAACTATATCAACTGTACTCGAACTGTTAGATAATCATAGTCGGTAATAACATCACTGTTCTCATCGCTATTACAGAACCGTACATGAGATTTTCACCTCATACGGCTCCTTGAGGGCCATAAATAAATCTAAGGAGCGTGTCGGGATTATTTATCTTAATATGTCTTTTTTGTAGAAGAGTATAGGATAAAAATCTATCGTGTGGCCCCCAATTAACCCAATAGAATTCTGTCTGTTCTAATAATAAAGAAAAAAGGTACTTCTGAATTGATCTCATCCTTTAATAAAAAAAAAAATTCTTTGTTGAGTAATAACTTAATTCTTCACTAAAATACTATTTATTATAAATATCAATAACCCATCGTTTTCACTTACGAAAAAAACAAATTGGCTATTCCATTAGTTCATGAATTCGGACACGAATTCTATCTCTATGAATAGGGAGATAGGAAAGAAATGAATATAGGAATAGATGGAGATAAGAAACAATACAAAAGATCTCTTTTTTTGTTGTAATTGGATTCTTTCAATTTTTTTTTTTCGTTCCTATTCTTCTTTCTGAGAAAAAGGGGACTTACTAAATAAGGGATTATTTCGTTTCCGATAGTTATTTATTTAATGGGTGGATAGGCGCATACTCTGGATCGGAATCGTGGGGAGTACTGCCTGATCATTTCTACAAACTTAAAGCCCCAATTCGTATTCTTTTTATATTATGCATTTTGCAAAAATGTCCTTCTCTCTCTTTTGGATAATTTGGAAAATCTCCATTACTAATCCTTTGTATATCTTGGTGTTTCTAACCATCCACTCATTTTTGCTCAATCAGCCATGTTATGGTAATACATATATGTTAGTACATCCAAATAATAGTGAAAACTCGATCCGATTGATCTTTTGAGTCCGCTTCAAGACAGGATAACTAGTCAACCAATCTTGGGATAAAGGCTCTCTTGCGCCTATGTTTATTTCTGCTTAACTCTTATACATAGAAAATGAGACTCAATATTTTGACTGCTAATTTTTATTTATCTAAGCTGTTTTCTTTCACTCATATAACTATCTGATTTAGTTCATTAATCCGAATAATGAATATAAAAATGAAGATATCTATTCATCACCCCTTTTCTCAAAAAAAAAAGGGGGGAGACGTTTATGTCTCAACGAATCACACGTAGAGATATTGATAATACACATAGAGTTAATGGTATTTCATAACTAATTGATTGAGCAGCAGCTCGTAGACCACCTAAAAAGGAATATTTATTATTGGATCCATATCCTGACATAAGAAGGCCGATGGGAGCAACACTTGAAATGGCAATCCATAAAAAAACACCGATCTGCAGATCTGCTAAAACAAGGCGATAACCAAAAGGAATTACTGAATAGCTTAGTAAAATTGATATGACTGCTATGGATGGTCCGATACTGAATAAACGCGTATCACCTCTAGATGGAAGCAGATTTTCTTTAAAAAGTAGTTTTGTGCCATCTGCTAAAGCTTGAAGAACTCCCAAAGGACCAGCATATTCAGGTCCAATACGTTGTTGTATCCCGGCGGATATTTCTCTTTCTAACCATACAATTACTAGTACGCCGATTGTGATTCCCAATACAGTAGTCAAAATAGGGACAAGCACCCATAGAATTCCATAGACTTCTTTTAAGAATTCCAATCTCGAAAAAGAATTGATATCTTGGACTTGTGATGTATCAATTATCATTTTAACGATCAACTTCTCCCATAATGATATCTATGCTACCTAGTATTGTCATAATATCAGCCAATTTCATTCTTTTAACTAACTGAGGAAGAATTTGCAAATTGATAAAACCCGGCGGGCGAATTTTCCATCTCCAAGGAAAACCACCCTGATCCCCTATCAAAAAAATGCCCAATTCCCCTTTTGGGGCTTCGACTCTCACATAAAGTTCTTGTTTCGCCAATTCAAAAGTTGGCGAAGGTTTTTTACTAATGAATCGATAGTCAAAGTCATTCCATTCCGGAGACTGTCCTCGATCAAAAGATCGTATTTCTAAATTTTCATAAGGTCCCCCTGGAATTCCTTCCAAAGCTTGTTGAATAATTTTTATGGATTCCGTCATCTCACCAAGTCTGACTAAATAACGAGCTAATGAATCTCCTTCTTTTTGCCACTGAACTTCCCAATCAAATTCGTCATAACACTCATAATGATCAACTTTACGAAGATCCCATGGTATTCCGGAAGCTCGCAGCATTGGTCCTGATAACCCCCAATTTATTACCTCTTCTCCAGAAATAATGCCTACTCCCTCAACTCGTTCTAAAAAAATAGGATTTTGTGTAATAAGTTTTTGATATTCAGCAACCGCTGTCAAAAAATAATCGCAGAAATCCAAACATTTATCTATCCATCCATGAGGTAGATCAGCCGCGACTCCCCCGATACGAAAATAATTATGCATCATTCTCATACCGGTGGCTGCTTCGAATAGATCATATACTAATTCTCTTTCTCTGAAAATATAGAAGAAGGGAGTCTGTGCGCCAATATCCGCCATAAAAGGGCCAAGCCATAACAGATGAGAAGCTATACGACTCAATTCCAACATAATTACTCTGATATAGCTGGCTCTTTTAGGTACTTGAATATTTCCCAACAGTTCTGGACCATTTACAGTTATTGCTTCTGTAAACATAGTAGCTAAATAATCCCAACGTGTTACATAAGGTAGATATTGTATAATTGTTCGGTTTTCTGCAATTTTTTCCATCCCTCTGTGTAAATAACCCAATATTGGTTCACAGTCAATAACATCTTCACCATCCAAAGTAAGGATGAGTCGAAGAACACCGTGCATTGATGGGTGGTGAGGTCCCATATTGACTATCATGAGGTCTTTTCTTGTAGCTGGTCCATTCATAAGTTTTTCCTCGATTCAGCTTTCCATGAATTGCTGAAAATGCAAATAAGTTCATAAAAATTCAAGATCTAATAAATCAAATAATTAAAAATTACTTTTAAAATTACTGAGTTTTTGACTCCCGAATATCCAATTGATTAATTAATTCTTTATAACGCATTTTATTTATCTTTGATAAATAAGAAAGTAATCGTTGGCGTTTTCCGAGAATTTTACGTAGACCTCTTTGAGATAAATAGTCTTTTTTGTGCAATTCCAAATGGGAAGTAAGTCTTCGTATCTTATTGGTGAAACTGACTACTTGAAATTCAACGGATCCTCCATTTTCTTTTTTTTCTTCTTGCGAAATAACTGAGCTGAATGAATTTTTTACCATAAAATGAAATCTCCTTAGCCTCCTTTTTTTATTGTTTTATAAATTATTATTGATCAGTAATAATAATGTTACTAATTTGAATTTGATATACACAATAATCTTAATTTGATTACGAATTTCTATTCTTTTTTTTTAATAAAATTTTGCAATCCAATTTTTAAAAATTGGATTCAGATAGGTATACAAAAGGCTGGTATATTTCTGCACGCACAAAAAATATTTATACTTAAAACTTCAATTAAAAATGAAATAAGAATATTTTATTGATTCATTTCTAAATCGAATAGAGACGCCATTGAATTAAATTAATATAATCTATCAGAATCTAGAATCTAAGACAGTGCCATATGTGTATTTCTTTGTCTTCATATACCATATAAGGTACGGCCAATATAGGAAAAATGTAGCATTAACGAATTTTCAATTGTGGATACATATGGATCCTTAGCATACTAAAACGACTGCTATTATTGGTATCAAACCAATAACGATTCATACAAGCTAAATCTTCTAATCGATAATTGGGCCACAAAAAGAACTTGAATTTATTTAGTTTATTTTTATATCTATCAAGATGTTTGCTTCTTTTATCTAAAACTTGATCATGAGTTTTTACCTTATTTGCATTGTAAAATCCTGTATTTCTATGGATATCATTTCTATTCCCAGAATTGAAACAAATTAGAATTCTGAACTCTCTACGACCTCTAGGGGATAAGATATTTTCCGGAACAAGCAAATCATAATGATTGCTGGTTCTATTTTCATTCGTTTTTTGATGTATTGCAATGGATTCAGCAAAACTCTTCTTATAAGGATAGCCTTTTTCTTGATATCTTTGATTAATTTGGTACTTATTCTTATGAACTAATGAAATACCTATGGTTTGAGACATAATAAATTGTCCATCATTTTCTACAGACAGACGAACAGGTTCGATAATAAATATTCCCCCTTTTAAGAATTCTTTATGAAACTGGAACTCCTTGGGAACTATCAGCATCTCCAGATTTATTTCTCCTCTTTCGATAGAGGATATAGTAATTTTTATGGGATTTATCAGTCTAAGCAGGAGACAATATACGTTGATGTTATTCATCAGTTTGCCAGTTAAGGAATTCTCCCATCTCAATTGAAAAATAAAATAGTTGTTTACGAAGGAATCAAACAGGGCTTCCATGTTTTTCTTGGATTTTTTTTTCTTTCTACGTTTTTTCACATCTGCTTCCGCGGAATCTTTTTCAAGATCTTTTTTTTGGTTTGATAAAACTGAGTCACGATTCTTTTCGTCCACAACTTCCTTTTTTCCTTTATTTCCATTTTCTAATTCAAGAGGTTTTTTCTTCGCTGATATTAAAGGAGATCCTTTTTTCTTTCCAATTAGTTTTTCATTTTTACTAATAATGAAATTTTCATTCAAATTTAAAAGAAGTGATTTGATTGGTATGATCCACGGATTAATCTTATATGCATTATAAAGTATCAAAAATTCTGGAAAGAACCAAAGTTCCAGATTCGATATGGAACGACTTAGTATTTCTTCATTCATTCTCATCCAATCAAAAACAAAAAAGATTTTTTTTTTATTGTTCAATGGGTTGATTTCTTGATTCATTGTGAGATAATTAAAATCTTTCTTATCGATTTTTTCAATTTGTTGAAAATTATTACCCCCAGTTTTAGTATTTTTATTACTGTTCGTGTCAGTTTCAATATTGATCCAGGCTCTAATATCGGCCTTATTTTTAAGACCAAAATGCAGCATTCTCCAATCAAAATATTTTCTATCCAGATTTTTTTCCCGATCTATATCTATAATATAATTATCTATTAGATAATTATTGATAGGGATATCCGTTAGTATATCAAAAAATTTCCATTTATCTGTGTTGTACTTATACAAACTTTCTTGATTATTTTTTACTTGTACTGTTAATTCATAAATAGATGAATCTTTATTATCTTCATAATTAATGGATTTATATGATAAAAGATCATATATATATTTTTTTAGAATATTATCGTTTTTATTTGGTAATGAGTAGCGGGTTTCAAAATCATTTTGATTTTTGTAATCAATTAATCTGTTTTGTTCATATGAATAACATTGTTTAAAATCTTTATTTTTGACCATACGATCTTTCTTTACTCTATTTCGCCATTTTTGTGGGAATAATTTTGCCCATCTAATTGGATATAAATCATAGTGATAATGACCCCTTAACCAGTTTTTCCATTCATTCATCATTGCAGAATTTTGAAGATTCTTTTGTTTTAAGTGGGGATGGAATATTTCGTGTGCTCCAACAACTTTACCAAAATAATCCTGTATTTCATTTTTAAGAAAAAGAGATGTTCCGTGATATTGAAACACAGGTCTTAACTTAGATAAGTTAATAAGTTGGGTTTGTGATAATTTGTAAAATAAATATGCTTGTGACAAGTATGATAAGTCCCCAAAGACCTTTCTATTCTTATTACTAATATTGGAAAGTGACTTTTTTATAGTTGAAATAAAGTAAATGAAACTTTGATTTGTTTTATCAATTCTTTCTTGATTTGCTTCATTATTGGAAATGGATTTAGTCATTTTTTTTTTTATTGAATCAATAAAAAGTTGACCATTAATCCTCGGGATATTCATAATACGTTGAAAGATAGCTATGTATATGTTTTCAACGAAAAATTTTAGAAAATGATGCGATTTACGAATTAATCGTACATTTCTTTTTTTTAATATCTTTAAAAGATTTTTCGGAGATTCAAATATATCACTTATTTTGTTAGGACTAATATTTAGTTCTAGCTTTAGAATCGCGTTTTTCGTGTCTTTTCTAATTTTTTCAATTTGTTTTAGTATGGTGTTTGTTCTATCAGTCCGATCTTTGATCGTTGTTTCTATCAACGAAAAAGTTCTCCGATCCATAGATCCAATTATAATGGACGAGTCTTGGATCATTCGATTACGTATTATCAAATTTTTTTCTTCATTCAACTCGGATATTTCTTTCAATTCAACTAATCGAATTGTGTTTCTTTGTGAAAGGTTTTTGATGACCCGTTTTTTTGTTTCGTTTAACATATTTATAAACACGTTTAGTCTTTTTTTTAAAACTCTTCGAGTCCTTTTTTTAATTTGTTTTTCGACTTTTGTTATTAAACCGGGTTCAAAAAACGAACCGTCTTTTCGGGGAGAACCAAAAGGCATTTCAGCTTCCTTTCCAAAAACTGTTAAAAAAGCAAAATCATTTTTTTTTTCGTTCTTTTTTATTGAATTTTTATTAGGTAACCCAAATATGTCGCGCGCTTTCACACGAAAAGGAAATAAGATCTTTATTTGAATACCCTCTGTTAACCAATTTT